ATAAGCGATTCTTTTTTTTAAATTGCGTTGACCCGAAGATGTTGAAGCTGCATAGATTATTTGAATTATGCCTACTATGATCAACCAGGGTGAAAAGATAGAATGGGCGTGGGGTAATAATTCCATATTGATCCGAACCAATCCATATGCTCCCATTTTTAATAAGATTCCGGCTAGAAGCATACAAGTACTGTAATGTGCCTCTCCGTGGGTATCTGGTAACCATGTATGTAAGGGTATAATCGGTGATTTGACAGCAAAAGCAATAAGAAATCCGATATAGAATAGTATTTCCAGTGCTATAGGATACGATTGATTAGCCGATGTTTCAAAATTTAAAGTTGGTTCATTAGAACCATATAAACCGATACCCAGAACTCCCATTAACAAAAAAATGGAACCTCCCGCAGTGTACAAAATAAACTTTGTAGCTGAATACAACCGTTTCTTTCCTCCCCATATCGATAGAAGTAGATAAACGGGAATTAATTCTAACTCCCACATGATAAAAAATAGTAAGAGGTCTCGAGCAGAAAATGATCCTATTTGACCGCTATACATTGCTAACATTAGAAAATGGAATAATCGGGAATCTCGAGTAACTGGCCAAGCCGCTAAAGTAGCTAAAGTAGTGATAAACCCCGTCAGTAAAATGGGTCCTATGGAAAGTCCATCGATTCCCAATCTCCAGTAAAAATCCAAAAAAGGGATCCATTTATAATCCTCCGTCAGTTGGATTAATGGATCGTCTAATTCGAAATGATAACAAAACGCATAGGTTGTTAGAAGGAGCTCGAGTACACAGATACATATAGTATACCATCTCATTACTTTATTTCCTCTATGAGGGAAAAAGAAAAGTAATAAACCCGCAAATATTGGAAAAACTGCAACTATTGTTAACCAAGGAAAATAATTCGTAGTAAAAACAAGATACACTTGGACTAAAAAAACCCATGTTCGAAAATGAAATAAAAAAGAAATATATTGATTTTCGAGCACGAGTTTTTGTCGGTAAAAAAGAAATCAAATGTATTCAAGGGGGCTTTTATAGAACGTATCAATAAGCTAGACCCATGCTTCGAGTTGTTTCATGCCATAAATAAACGCGAACACTCAAGAAATCCGTCGGACAGGCAGATTCACATCTCTTACAACCAACACAGTCTTCCGTTCTTGGAGCCGAAGCTATTTGCTTAGCTTTACATCCGCCCCAAGGTATCATTTCTAATACATCTGTGGGGCAAGCTCGGACACATTGAGTACACCCTATGCATGTATCATAAATCTTTACTGAATGTGACATTGGATCTAGAAATTTTTTTTTAAGACTATAAATTTTCGATCGAGTAAATTTGTAAATGAATTATATATTTAGATACCAGATGAGTCAATAATTTATCAGAATTTTGATAATCAATCTACTTTCAGATTAACTCATGCGATAGGGCCAAGATACTTTTATTTTTTACGTTTTCGCAAACATGATCATAGATTACGTATCATACAAATAATTTTACTTGATGAATATCATAATTTATCTGATAAATAAATACTACTTATTCAACAAATTCAATTGATTGATACGAGTTGATTTTCTGTTACGATAAATTGACGAAACAATAGCTGGGCCAATAGCTGCTTCAGCGGCTGCAATAGCTATAACAAAAATTGAGAAAATATTCCCTTTTAATTGGCGACTATCAAAAAAATCAGAAAATGTTACGAAATTCATATTAACTGCATTCAGTATAAGCTCAAGACACATAAGAGCTCTAACCATATTTCGGCTCGTGATCAATCCATAGATACCGATAGAAAATAAATAGGCACTTATAACAAGTACATGTTCGAGCATGATTGACCAACTCCTTATCAATTCCGATTGATTTCAATATGAACAAAAATTTAATAGATTCAATTCAATTGACAAAAAAAAAGTACAGAACAAGGGAATATATTGGTAATCGATCGAATAAAAGAATTTTTTTTTAGTTTAGACAGAAACAATCTTCAAATAGAATTGAAGGGGAATGTGTGCGATAACATAGAACAAAGTTTAATTTATGCTATTTCTAACTAAAGATTTATTACTGACGAGCCACGGCAATTGCGCCGATCAAAGCAGCTAAAAGAATGATCGAAATGAGTTCAAATGGAAGAAAAAAATATGTTGATAAATAAATTCCAATTTGTTGACTATTACTTATTAAATCTTGTTCGAGAATCTGGTTTGATCTTGTAGTCCAAATAATCCCATACCATGAGGTATCTACAATAGTAGTCATTAGTGAAACAAAAATACTTGTACAAACCAGAAAAGTAACTCCACTCCCAACGGTCCAAAGATTAAAATCTTTGGAATATTCTGAACCCTTCATGAACATCACAGCAAATATGATTAAAACATTTATAGCTCCCACGTAAATAAGGAGTTGCGCAGCAGCTACAAACTGGGCGTTTGCTAGAATATAGAATAAGGATATAGAAACAAGAACCAGTCCCAACGAAAAAGCGGAATAAATGGAGTTGTTAAATAATAGTACTCCCATACTTCCTAATATAAGACCTGATCCCAACAAGACTACAAGAAAATCATGTATCGGTCCAGGCAAATCCATTATATGTAGTAAAAAAAGAGATAAAAAATCGAAATGTTTTTCATGACCTTATTGATCTGACCGGGAAAAAAAAAATGGATAATCAATTCCTAATTTAATCTTAAGGGGTGTGAATTCATGTAGGTACAGTTATTGTATTAATCTTAGTCTTGATCTGAAAGAGTAGAGTAGATTGAAACTATATATTTATAAATATATAGTTTCAATCTAAATTGAAATCGAAATTAAGCTGCAATTCTCATGAATCAATAGTTTGGATTTGTAGGTAGTGACCAAACAAACAAAACGAAAGAAACCTCATTTCTTTCGATCAAAACATAACCTTAGTAATTTCCAATTACTCTTTAATCAACGGATTTACTTATTTTAGACTGAACTTTGAGGCGAATTCAAAATTGTTCTAATTGTATAATCATCAACTACTGACATTGGTAAACGACCCAAAGAAATTTGATTATAATTCAATTCGTGACGATCATAAGTAGAAAGTTCATATTCTTCAGTCATTGATAAACAATTTGTTGGACAATATTCAACGCAGTTACCACAAAATATACAGATCCCGAAATCAATACTGTAATTAAGCAATCGTTTCTTTCGAATATCCGTTTCCAATTTCCAATCAACAACGGGGAGATCTATAGGACATACACGAACACATACTTCACAAGCAATGCATTTATCAAATTCAAAATGGATTCGACCGCGGAAACGCTCCGATGCGATTAGTTTTTCGTAAGGATATTGAATAGTTACAGGCAAACGATTTGCATGGGATAAAGTAATCATGAAACCTTGACCAATGTACCTTGCAGCTCGTACTGTTTGTTGACCATAATTAATGAACCCAGTTACCATAGGGAACATATTGTAATATCTCTAAAGAATTTTATGTTTGTTTCTTTCTCTTGTTTGAGCAAGTCGTGAATATAGAATATGGTATTCCTTTACAGTGAAAAGAGTTGAAAAGAAGTTGTTAATAATAGATTACCGAGAGATATAGGTAAAAGAAATTTCCATCCGAGATTTAATAGTTGGTCTATTCTTAGTCGGGGTAAAGTCCATCTTGTTGCTATAGAAATGAACAAGAACAAATAAGTTTTAGCTAATGTAATAAAGATACTCATTGTCATTCCAAAGACTTCATATGCTTTATTTATTTCAAAAAGTTCATAACCGAATATGTATGGAATAGAGATATCCCAACCACCCAAGTAAAGAACAGTCACAAATAACGAAGAAACTAATAGATTTAGATAGGAAGCAACATAAAATAAACCAAATTTGATACCCGAATACTCGGTTTGATAACCCGCTACTAATTCTTCTTCTGCTTCTGGTAAATCAAAAGGTAATCTCTCGCATTCTGCTAAGGAAGAAATTAGAAAAATAACAAACCCTATAGGTTGACGCCACAAATTCCACCCCCAAAAACCATATTTTGATTGAGCCTCAACTATATCAACTGTACTCGAACTGTTAGATAATCATAGTCGGTAATAACATCACTGTTCTCATCGCTATTACAGAACCGTACATGAGATTTTCACCTCATACGGCTCCTTGAGGGCCATAAATAAATCTAAGGAGCGTGTCGGGATTATTTATCTTGATATGTCTTTTTTGTAGAATAGTATAGGATAAAAATCTATCGTGTGTCCCCAAATTAACCCAATAAAATTCTGTCTGTTCTAATAATAAAGAAAAAGGGTACTTCTGAATTGATCTCATCCTTTAATAAAAAAAAAATTCTTTGTTGAGTAATAACTTAATTCTTCACTAAAATACTATTTATTATAAAGATCAATAACACATCGTTTTCAATTACGAAAAAAAAAAAAAAGGGCTATTCCATTAGTTCATGAATTCGGACACGAATTCTATCTCTATGAGAATTCTATCTCTCTGAATAGGGAGATAGGAAAGAAATGAATATAGGAATAGATGGAGATAAGAAACAATCAAAACGATCTCTTTTTTTGTTGTAATTGGATTTTTTCCATTTTTTTTTTTTTTTTCGTTCCTATTCTTCTTTCTGAGAAAAAGGGGACTTACTAAATAAGGGATTATTTCGTTTCCGATAGTCGTTTATTTAATGGGTGGATAGGCGCATACTCTGGATCGGAATCGTGGGGAGTACTGCCTGATCATTTCTACAAACTTAAAGCCCCAATTCGTATTCTTTTTATATTATGCATTTTGCAAAAATGTCCTTTTCTCTCTTTTGGATAATTTTGAAAATCTCTATTACTAATCCTTTGTATATCTTGGTGTTTCTAACCATCCACTCATTTTTGCTCAATCGGCCGTGTTATGGTAATACATATATGGTAGTACATACAAATAATAGTGAAAACTCAATCCGGTTGATCTTTTGAGTCCGCTTCAAGACAGGATAACTAGTCAACCAATCTTGGGATAAAGGCTCTCTTGCGCCTATGTTTATTTCTGCTTAACTCTTATACATAGAAAAAATGAGACTTAATATTTTGACTGCTAATTTAGATTTATCTAAGCTGTTTTCTTTCACTCATATAACTATCTGATTTAGTTCATTAATCCGAATTATGAATATAAAAATGAAGATATCTATTCAATTCACCCCTTTTCTCCAAAAAAAAAAGTGGGAGAAGTTTATGTCTCAACGAATCACACGTAGAGATATTGATAATACACATAGAGTTAATGGTATTTCATAACTAATTGATTGAGCAGCAGCTCGTAGACCACCTAAAAAGGAATATTTATTATTGGATCCATATCCTGACATAAGAAGTCCGATGGGAGCAACACTTGAAATGGCAATCCATAAAAAAACACCGATATGGAGATCGGCTAAAACAAGTCGATAACCAAAAGGAATTACTGAATAGCTTAGTAAAATTGATATGACTGCTATGGATGGTCCGATACTGAATAAACGAGTATCACCTCTAGATGGAAACAGATTTTCTTTCAAAAGTAGTTTTGTACCATCTGCTAAAGCTTGAAGAACTCCCAAAGGCCCAGCATATTCAGGTCCGATCCGTTGTTGTATTCCTGCGGATATTTCTCTTTCTAACCATACAATTACTAGTACGCCTATTGTGATTCCCAATACAGTAGTCAAAATGGGTACAAGCACCCATAGAATTCCATAGACTTCTTTTAAGAATTCCAATCTCGAAAAAGAATTGATATCTTGTACTTGTGATGTATCAATTATCATTTTAACGATCAACTTCTCCCATAATGATATCTATGCTACCTAGTATTGTCATAATATCAGCCAATTTCATTCTTTTAACTAACTGAGGAAGAATTTGCAAATTGATAAAACCCGGCGGGCGAATTTTCCATCTCCAAGGAAAACCACCCTGATCCCCTATCAAAAAAATGCCCAATTCCCCTTTTGGGGCTTCGACTCTCACATAAAGTTCTTGTTTCGCCAATTCAAAAGTTGGCGAAGGTTTTTTACTAATGAATCGATAGTCAAAGTCATTCCATTCCGGAGACCTTCCTCGATCAAAAGATCGTATTTCTAAATTTTCATAAGGCCCCCCTGGAATTCCTTCCAAAGCTTGTTGAATAATTTTTATGGATTCCATCATCTCACCAAGTCTGACTAAATAACGAGCTAATGAATCTCCTTCTTTTTGCCACTGAACTTCCCAATCAAATTCGTCATAACACTCATAATTATCAACTTTACGAAGATCCCATGGTATTCCGGAAGCTCGCAGCATTGGTCCTGATAACCCCCAATTTATTACCTCTTCTCCAGAAATAACGCCTACTCCCTCAACTCGTTCTAAAAAAATAGGATTTTGTGTAATAAGTTTTTGATATTCAGCAACCGCTGTCAAAAAATAATCGCAGAAATCCAAACATTTATCTATCCATCCATGAGGTAGATCAGCCGCGACTCCCCCGATACGAAAATAATTATGCATCATTCTCATACCGGTGGCCGCTTCGAATAGATCATATACCAATTCTCTTTCTCTGAAAATATAGAAGAAGGGAGTCTGTGCGCCAATATCCGCCATAAAAGGGCCAAGCCATAACAGATGAGAAGCTATACGACTCAACTCCAACATAATTACTCTGATATAGCTGGCTCTTTTAGGTACTTGAATATTTCCCAACTGTTCTGGAACATTTACAGTTATTGCTTCTGTGAACATAGTAGCTAAATAATCCCAACGTGTTACATAAGGTAGATATTGTATAATTGTTCGGTTTTCTGCAATTTTTTCCATCCCTCTGTGTAAATAACCCAATATTGGTTCACAGTCAATAACATCTTCACCATCCAAAGTAAGGATGAGTCGAAGAACACCGTGCATTGATGGGTGGTGAGGTCCCATATTGACTATCATGAGGTCGTTTCTTGTAGCTGGTCCATTCATAAGTTTTTCCTCGATTCATCTTTCCATGAATTGCTGAAAATGAAAATAAGTTCATAAAAATTCAAGATCTAATAAATCAAATAATTCAAAATGACTTTTCAAATTACTGAGTTTTTGACTCCCGAATATCCAATTGATTAATTAATTCTTTATAACGCATTTTATTTTTCTTTGATAAATAAGAAAGTAATCGTTGGCGTTTTCCGAGAATTTTACGTAGACCTCTTTGAGATAAATAGTCTTTTTTGTGCAATTCAAAATGTGAAGTAAGTCTTCGTATCTTATTGGTGAAATTGACTACTTGAAATTCAACAGATCCTCCATTTGCTTTTTTTTCTTCTTGCGAAATAACTGAGCTGAATGAATTTTTTACCATAAAATGAAATCTCCTCCCCCTCCTTTTTTCTTTTTTTATAAATTATTATTGATCAGTAATAATAATGTTACTCATTTAAATTTGATATACACAATAATCTTAATTTGATTAAGAATTTATTTTTTTTTTATAAAATTTAGCAATCCAATTTTTAAAATTGGATTCAGATAGGTATACAAAAGGCTGGTATATTTCTGCACGCACAAAAACTATTTAGACTTAAAACTTAAATTTTAATTTTCAATTAAATAAGAATATTTTATTGATTCATTTTGAAATCTAATAGATACGTCAGTGAATTAAATTAATATCATCTATCAGAATGTAAGACAGTGCCATATGTATATTTCTTTGTCTTCATATACCATATAAGGTATGGGCAATATAGGAAAAATGTAGCATTAACGAATTTTCAATTGTGGATACATATGGATCCTTAGCATACTAAAACGACTGCTATTATTGGTATCAAACCAATAACGATTCATACAAGCTAAATCTTCTAATCGATAATTGGGCCAAAGAAAGAACTTGAATTTATTTAGTTTCTTTTTATATCTATCAAGATGTTTCCTTCTTTTATCTAAAACTTGATCATCTGTTTTCACCTTATTTGCATTGTAAAATGCTGTATTTCTATGGATATCCTTTCTATTCCGAGAATTGAAACAAATTAGAATTCTGAACTCTCTACGACCTCTAGGGGATAAGATATTTTCCGGAACAAGCAAATCATAATGATTACTGGTTCTATTTTCATTCGTTTTTTGGTGTATTGCAATGGATTGAGCAAAACTCTTATTATCAGGATAGCCTTTTTCTTGATATCTTTGATTAATTTGGTACTTATTCTTATGAACTAATGAAATACCTATGGTTTGAGACATAATAAATTGTCCATCATTTTTTACAGACAGACGAACCGGTTCGATAATCAATATTCCCCTTTTCATTAATTCTGTAAGAGTTAAATCCTTCTGAACTATTAGAATATCCAGACTCATTTCTCTCCGTTGAATAGAGGATATAGCAATTTCTCTGGGATTTATCAGTCTAAGCAGGAGACAATATACTTTGATATTATTGATCATTCTTTGATTTACGGAATCATCCCATCTCAATTGAAAACGAAAATATCTTTTTAGGAAGAAATCAAGCTCTGCTTCCGTGTTTTTCTTGTATTGCTTTTTATTTATATATTTTTTCCCATCTGCTCCCACGGAATCTTCTTGAACATATTTTTTATGGTTTGAGAGAGCTGATATAAAAGCTGATATAAAAAGAGATCTTTTTTTCTTTCCAATTAGTTTTTTATTTTTACTAAAAATTTTATTTCCATTCAAATTAAAAAGAAGTGATTTTATTGGTATGATCCACGGCTTAATCTTATATGCATTATAAAGTATCAAAAATTCTGGAAAGAACCAAAGTTCCAGATTCGATATGGAACGACTTAGTATTTCTTCATTCATTCTCATCCAATCAAAAAATATTTGTTTTTTATTGTTGGATGGGTTGATTTCTTGATCTTGATTAATTGTGAGATAAAAAAAATCTTTCTTATTGATTTTTTCAATTAGTTGAAAATTATTAACCCCAGTTTTAGTATTTTTATTATTGTTCGTCTCAGCCTCAATATTGATCCAGGCTCCAATATCGGCCTTATTTTTAAGACAAAAATGCAGCATTCTCCAATCAAAATATTTTCTATCCGGATTTTTTTCGAGATCTATAATATCATCTTCTACTAGATAATTATTGATAGGGATACCCGTCAGTATATCAAAAAATTTCGATTTATCTGTGTTGTACTTATAAGAACTTTCTTGATTATTTTTTACTTGTACCGGTAATTCATAAATATATGAATCTTTATTATCTTCATAATTAATAGATTTATATGATAAAAGATCATATATATATTTTTTTTTAATATTATCTTTTTTATTCGGTAATAAGTAGTGTGTTTCAAAAGAATTTTGTTTTTTGTAATCAATTAATCGGTTTTGTTCATATGAATAACATTGGTTAAAATCTTTATTTTTGGCCATACGATCTTGATTGACTCTATTTCGCCATTTTTGTGGTAGTAATTTTGCCCATCTACTCGGATATAAATCGTACTGATAATGACCCCTTAACCAGTTTTTCCATTGATTCATTCCAGAATTTTGAAGATTCTTTTGGTTTAAGTCGGAATGGAATATTTCTTGTACTCCAACAACTTCAACAAAATAATCCTGTATTTTATTCTTAAGAAAAAGAGATGTTCCGTGATATTGAAAGACAGGTCTTAACTTAGATAAGTTAATAATTTGTGTTTGTGATATTTTGTAAAATAAATATGCTTGGGACAAGTATGATAAGTCCCAAAAGATCTTTCCATTCTTATTACTAATATTGGAAAGTGACTTTTTTATAGTTGAAATAAAGTGAATTATACTTTGATTTGTTTTATCAATTCTTTTTTGATTTGCTTCATTATTGGAAATGGATTTAGTAAAAATTTGTTTTATTGAATCCATATCCATAAAAAGTTTCACATTAATCCTCGGGATATTAATCATACGTTGAAAGATATCTATGTATATGTTTTCAACGAAAAATTTTAG